TTCACAGGGTTCTCGCCAATTCGTACAAAGTTTTTTTATATACACTCTACTCTGTTTGTATTTGTAAAAAAAGGCTTTCTTGAATTTAATTAGACGTTAATGTAAACGAACCATAACTATGTAGTCCTATTCCTAATAAATTGACTCCAAAATAGCATATCCAAATTAGAAAAAATCCTATAGACGCCACAATTGCGGAATTTGCACCCTCTACCTTTTGATTTGTTCGAGTATGTAAATAAATCGCGAATACAATCCAAGTAATAAAAGCCCAAGTTTCCTTTGGGTCCCAATTCCAATACGACCCCCATGCTTCATTAGCCCATACTGCTCCCGAAAGAATACCTATGGTTAAAAAAAGAAACCCTATACTAATTACACGATAACTCCAATAATCCAATTGTTGAATCAATTGACATCTGTAATAATTTTTAGCAGAAAAAAAAGAAGTCTTTGGTAAAACATCTCTTCTTTCATTCATATATTGAATTTTACCAAAATAAAATGGCTCATTTAATAAACGATTACTTTTACAAAAAAGATTTATGTTTTTTCGAAATGTAATGACTAGAAGTGCTACTGAAAATAACGATCCACATAGAAGAGCTGCATAGCCCAATATCATCATACTTACGTGCATTATTAACCACTCGGATTGAAGAGCAGGTACTAATAGTGTAGATGGATGTATTTCAGTTAAAATACCCGAAGTAGCAAAACCTTGGGTAAAAATAGCACTTGACGCAGTTATTGTGCTTAAACTTTCTTTCTTTTTTTTGAAATAGGGAACTATATGAATAACTGAGAAACTCCATGAAAGAAAGATTAATGATTCATATAAATCACTTAGTGGGAAATGTGCTGAATAGATCCAACGAGTGACTAATAATCCCGTTATACATAAAAAGGTCGCTATCACGCCCTTTTCTGATGAATCATATAGTTTTTTCATTTTATCGACGAATAAGGTTATCAAATGAATTGTAATTACAATGGAAACGATAGAAAAGGAAATATGAGTTAAGATATGCTCTAAAATTGAAAATATCATAAAAAAAAGAGGAATCCATTAATTACGAAATAGAAATCAAGAATTTTATTTATTATAGGATCTATTGTATCTCTTTTAGAAGACGGACTGCCGCTACTCGGACTCGAACCGAGATGCTCTAGCACTGCTTCCTAAGAGCAGCGTGTCTACCGATTTCACCATAGCGGCTTGCTAGAATTCATAATAGCCTATTCATATTCAATCGTCGAGATTGAAGAAAGAAAATCAATGCAATCTTTTTTAGGCAAGATAAAACAGGATGCGTTCAAATTCGTTCAAATGGGATTGGAAGGTTCCTTATTTGCATTTAAGGTGTTCATTTGATTTCTTCCCATTTTTTTCTTCCCTTAGGACTTTGGTGTAGTTTATGTTCTCTCTCCTGGAATCGAATTGTTGTAACTAGATGCTTCTATCTTCTAGCTAGTAGGGGTAGAACAAAAAAAGATTTTCATTTTTTAATGAATTCTTTCCCATTTATCCGATTTCTCAAATTTGAAACAAAAAGATACATTTTTCAATGAACACAAAAGAAATCCTAAAGTTATACTATACAAAAGGTTATCAAAATGGAATCAATTAGTTTCACCAATTCCTTTCATTTTAACTAAGAATCTTACATATCCCCTTCTAAATATATATTATTTAGAGAAACCTATTTGTCTTAGTATAGACAAATAGTTTGATGGAAAAAAATAAGACCCTGTCCTCGAAATGAGAAAATCTACTAAAAAGAAAGGTAAAATCTTGGATCTTGTCTTTATTCTTTTTTCAAAAACATTCTTTTTCAAATTTAGTAAACAGAAGCATTTTAATTCTACTTCCATTCCCTATTATTTTGTTTTCGGCCAATGAATAGGGAATGGAAATTCTTCTTTATTTTTAGATTTAGATGAACAATGCAATGAGACAATTTTTTGAGTCAAATCAATTTGGTTTATTCCAATGTTTTATGACTTAGTCATTTTGAATTTGTCGTACAAAAAACTTTTTGAATTCCCGGTAGAAAGGGATTTCCCTAATGAAAAAGCTTTTAACGCGGACCAATATGCCTTCGCCTTCCAAATAGTTTTACGAATCCGCTTTTTTGATATAGAAGTACGTTTTTTTGGAACTGCCATTTAAAAATGAAGAGGTTATTCATTGTTTTAGTTGGATGTGAAAGACATCTATTGTTCAAAACCAATCATTCTTTCCTATTATATTACTATATAAATATAAAATATTATATTTACTATAAAATTAAAAACCAAAGATTTTTCTTATAGATTCCAAAAGAAATAAGTAGTAAATTAATATAAAAATGGATACATAAGATAAATACAAGAAAAGATAAGAAGAGATACGCCCGCCCCCAATAGATTTGATACCCTCTCCTACAAAGAAATTCATAATACCAACCCCATTCGTAATTCCATCAATTACTCGCCTATCAAAAAAATGAGTGAATTCCGCCAACCCTCTTATACCTCCTGTTAAAGATGTTGCATAAAAAGCATCTATGTAACCACGATTATATGACCAAACATATAGACCGTTTATAATTTTGTCTGAAAGAATTCTATTCGAGCCTCTTTTAACAAAAAAATTAATTAAGTCCAAATTTTGCAAAGATGAATAAGCAGGTTTATATAAAAAGGACGCTATAAGGATTCCAAAATAGGCTATACTGACTGAAAAAACAGCATCTTTCGCAAATTCATACCAATCAATTGAATTATTCAAATTTGGGTGTAAAAGGTTTATATAGGGGGTTAACCATTTTGATAATATATCTAAATTTACTCCTTCTTGATTGAAATTGAAAGGAATTCCTAGGAATCCAATGAACAAAGTAAATAAAACCAATACAAGTATAGAGAATAACATAGTATTATCCGATTCATAAGGATATAAATAAGACTTCTTATTCCCAAAAGAAGTCATAGTAATAAAGGGTTGTGTCATGTTTCTTACATTCTCATCAAGTTGATATGTCTTCTTTGAAGAAAAAGAAGCACTTTCAGTATTATTCATTGTTAATAAGGTTAACAAACAAAAATTTTTGTTAATCCTTTTTGAACCCTCTTTACCCCATAGAGATATTGAATAGAAGGGTGTATTTTTTTTTCCACTGTAATTTTGAAAATTTGCGTTTAAGTGTCCTTCAAAAGTAAGTAAATAGATCCGAAACATATAAAATGCGGTTAATCCCGCTGTAGACCAAGCTATTATTGCGAAAATCGGTGAATACAACCAACTATCATTAAGGATTTCATCCTTGGACCAAAAACAAGCAAGAGGCGGAATACCACAAAGAGAGAGTGTACCTAAGAAAAAAGAAGTTTTGGTAATCGGCACATGTTTTGTTAAACCTCCCATAAGAACCATATTCTGACTTTTATTTGGAGAATATCCAACAAGAGTTTCCATTGAATGAATAATGGATCCCGATCCTAAAAACAATAATGCTTTCGAATAAGCGTGAGTAATCAAATGAAATAAAGCACTGCGATAAGATCCCATACCTAGAGCTAACATCATATACCCCAATTGAGACATTGTGGAATAGGCTAACCCTCTCTTAATATCTTTTTGAGCAAGAGCTAAAGTAGCTCCTAAAAATACGGTTAATAACCCAATTAACGAGATGAAATTCATTACGGGAGGTATGAGTATGAAAAGAGGAAGAAGGCGAGCTACAAGAAAAACTCCCGCTGCTACCATAGTAGCAGCGTGTATAAGGGCGGAAATCGGAGTAGGGCCCTCCATTGCATCAGGTAACCATATATGAAGAGGAAATTGTGCAGATTTCGCAACTGCGCCGGCAAATAATAGAACAGCACACAAAGTAACAAATAAAAAATGGACCTCATTGTTATAAATCAAGTTATTAAATATTTCGAATAAATCTCTAAATTCGAAACTGCCGGTTACCCAATAAAAACCTAAAATTCCTAATAATAAACCAAAATCCCCAACACGATTAGTTACAAACGCTTTTTGACAAGCATTTGCTGCAACAGGTCGTGTGAACCAAAATCCTATCAATAGATACGAGCATATTCCAACCAATTCCCAAAAAATATAAATTTGTATCAAATTAGAACTAGTAACTAATCCCAACATAGAACTACTGAAAAAACTCATGTAAGCAAAAAATCTCAAATATCCTTGATCATGAGACATATAATTATCACTATAAACAAGAACCATAATTCCGACAGTAGTGATTAAAATTGACATAATAGTAGTAAGTGGATCAATCAAGTAACCAAATTCTATAGAAAAATCATTATTGATGATCCAAGACCATACATGTTGATAGATAAAACAATTCTTTATTTGCTGAATAGACAGATTCATCGAAAAAATCATGACGATACTTAACAATAAAACACTCTGAAAAGCCCACATACGACGAAGGCTTTTTGTTGCTATCGGAAAAAGAAGAATTCCCAGTCCTATTAACATAGGAACTGGGAGTGGAAGGAAGGGTATTATCCACGCATATTGATATATCTGTTCCATAATCCATAAATAAAATAAAAAAATGAGAATATATCTATTAATACTAATAGACATATTCTCATTTTTTCGATTTTTCAAATTTGAAAATATATATATTTTCAAAATACATATTTTAAAAAAATTTTATTTTTAATCTACGTCTTCACCTTTACCGATACCTCTACCTCCAACGGGCTATTCGAATATTCCCAATACATTTCTCTTAAAACTTGAAAGGATGCGTACCCTGAATAAACACAATACCCGTATAGGGCGTAATTTCTCTTGCCAGATGGATCGATCTTTTTTTCGATATAAGTTAAACCCCAAAAAAGAAGTGTCCACCTCATAGCCTCCTTGCAGCTAGGAACATAATACGGACATTTCTTAATGATTTTTTCTTTCTTATATTCAACAGGTGGAAAATTGGGGATCGGTTTTTCGATTCCCTCCTCTATCATCG